ACCACCCGGCCAATCCTGTTCCACTTAATCCCTTTTTCATGGCCACATATCTTTACGGCTAAGGAATGGGAAATCTTTCTCCTGTTACCTGAATCAAATGTTTCAGTTCATCCGGGAAAAGCCATCCCTTCCTCAACACTGTCTTTGCCATTTGAACCAATAGCGTTTCGTTAGATAGGAACAGATTTGATAAATACTGATGACTCTCGGATAGAGTATTAGAACGGAAAGATCCATTAGATAATGAACTATTCCTTTTCTTTCTAAGCCATTTCTGGCGATGAATCCAGAATTCCTCCAATTCTTGCGTATTCTTGATGAACCAGCAATTATTTAGATCTTTAGGAGGCTCTTTTGAGTATACGGAAGTAATAAGAAGAATAAGGTCCTTTAGTATCTCTTCATCTGCAAAGTCATCTGCAAAGAATTCTCGACGTGAAAACACAGAGACAAAGGGCTGATTTTTTTTGAATAGGAAAGAGACTGGATCCGCAGGGTCCCAAATGAATTGGCTCATTCGAAAAAAGCCTTGTTCTTTGTCTTTGTCTTTGAAAAATTGATCTCGTATCAGGAGCTGCATGGTTCTAGTCGGCGAGAACTCCGAATCCTCGCCGTATAGAGACCCATACTCTTCTTCCCCTTCTTCCTCTTCTTCCTCTTCTTCCTCTTCTTGAAGCTCATCCTCTTCTTCCTCTTTTTGAAGCTCATCCTTTTCTGGATCTGGAAGCTCATCCTCTTTTCGAAGCTCATCCTCTTTTGGAAACTCATCCTCTGTTTGAAGGTGAAGCTCATCCCCTTCTTGAAGCTCATCCTTTTCTGGAAGCTCATCCTCTTTTGGAAATTCAAGCTCATACTCTGGAAATTGAAACTCATACTCTTCTTGAGAAATGCTCCGCTTGCCCCGAAATGCCCCGGCCCAATAGGGCAATACCAATTCAGTGGACCTTTGAATACAATCAAATAGATTGTGCCAAGGGCGCCATATTCTAGGAGCCCAAACTATGTGATTGAATAAATCCTCCTCCATCTGTTGCCGGTCGAGGACCCCTTCCCCGTCGTCAAACTCCTTGTATTTTTCATATCGAAATTGATGATCAACGAGAAAGTCCCGTATTATATCTAACGGATTCCCTGGTTCGGACCGAAGACGTAATGTCACTCGATTATTATCAAACTGACTGCAATCTCTTTCTGTCCATAAGGATCCCATCAGAGCGCCTTCTACTTCTAATAGGCCATGAGCTAGATCAAAATCATTCTCAACGAATCCATAAGCAGTTATCCAATTTTCATCAGGTCCGGGTGAAGACCAAAGATCTTGAGCGACCGATCCGGCAGAACAATTCAAAAGATAAAGAAGTATCGTTAATTTCTTCATGCTCCTTCCAAGTTCGAAGTACCATTTGTACAAATAAGAATCCCATTCTTGACATAATTTCCTCCTCGCATAGATAAATATAGGATCTATGGGGCAATCACTTAGAAGTGCATTTTGTACAACAGCCCTTCCTATCTGATAGAAAAGGATCCCATGATTCGGAGCCGGTCTTACCTTGGCTCGCAAATTCCAAGTTTGTCTATGAAGAGCTGATCTAATTGTATTAGTTTCTATAATTGATTTCTTCTGTGTAATACTAATTGATAGGGCCTCATTGATAAGTGCTACAAGATCTCGTGCAGTGGAACCACCCACGGTTATGGACCCGAATCCCTTAGTATGGAATATTTTCTTTTCCAAGTGAAATCCCCTAGTATATGAAAGAATGAAAAAGCGCTTCCGTTGTTGTGAAATAAGAAGCCTTCGTATCTTAATGCATGTACTTAATTTATTCGGAGCTATTAGACTGGGATCCACTTCTTGGGGAATATGAGTCGAAGCAATAACAAGAATATTTCTAGTGGAATATCTTTCACAATCTCTACCTCTGGAGAAAGAGTTCTTTAATTTTAATAGAGCGAGGGATAAGTAACGCCACTCATTGATATACAGATCATGAACGTTTGGAATCCATATTATGCAAGGAGACATTGCTTTTGCTAATTCGAATTGAAAGGGGATATCAAATCCAAATCGGTCTATTACTATTTCCGGCGTCATATACATAGTTAGCCCATCCGTCATAGTTAGCAGCTCCGTAGCAAGGTCATCATCAATATCGTTACTATCATCAATATCGCTATCCTCACTATCATCAATATCGATATCGTCATCATCATCATCATCATCATCACTATCATCATCATCACCATAAACATCATCATCACCATAAACATCAAAATCAAAAAACTTGCCATACATGACCTTGCTCGGAGATACCGTAATGAAAGGAACATAGGAGTTTGTCGCTAGGTATTTGACCAAATAGGATCGTCCAACTCCTATAGAACCTATCACGAAAATACCCGTAGAAGGGGCTAGGGCTAAGCGGAGCGAAAAGGGTTTTCCATGAGATGGAAGATGAAAACTATTAGCCCCACACGAGGTTTGTGAATAAGTGATTGTCTGATAATGAGCAAGGAATATCCGTCTTTCTGCTAAACAGGATCTATTGAACTCATAATTCATTAGATACTTTTGATGAATGTCAACTAAGTATCGTAAGTAAATTGATCCCGGTTCTTCAATCATTTGATAACCAGAGTCATTCTTTGATAAATGATCACTATGAGTCAGACTCAATAGAATTTGATCAATCCCTTTTTCTGTCGTTACGTTGGAGAACTGAGTCACGAAATCTTTGTCTTCATGATCAATCGAATCATTGAAAACGACCCAGGATTCTATTTTATCATCAATCCAATCACCGTTCCTTTTTCCTTTTATTATCAATGAATGGATCTCTTTACTTGTACGACTTAGATGTCTCGTATTTATCGAAAAAGTGATTCGATCGATGGGATTTGGTATGATATTTATGAGATCGATGAGATTAGCGATGAGATTAGCGATGAGATTCTCGACGAGATTGATAGCCCAATATTTCTTCTTAAAACGTATTGATTTGACCCTATAAGCGGGACCACCACCCAATAGCATGTTGTCAACAAAACCCAGAAAATCTCCTAATTGTCCCAGAGCAGCTAGAAAGAGATTCTTTAACCAGAAAGAATTCGGTTCAGATGCAGGATACCTATCCAAAAGTTTTTGGAACTCAATCGTGTATGATGGAATCGTCAAAGATTTGATCTTTTCCAACTCTGTCTGTAACTCACTAGAGGCTCGGGAAATAAAGAGAAGATGGATACGAACGAGATATCCAGCAACAAGAAGAAGGAAAAGGATTGAATAGAGGAACTCCCGAGCATTTGTTAATCTCAGATGTGTCCATATCAATGGAACGGGTGGCTCATTATTTCGATGAATCATTTCTTCGGACAGAAGAAGATTCTGTAAACACTTACTCCAAATCTCACTTAAAATCTCACTTATCCGAGTCCGAATCCTTTGTGGAAGAATCTTCTGAAGAATTGGCCATGATCTATCTGATCCATATATAATATTATGAAAAATGGATCCAAATTTGTGACTGCTACTTAGTATCGACAATGAGTCTGAAAAAATATCTAAAAGGATTAAATTTAGATATTTGAACCCTGTCGAAGTAAGGAACCATGGCATATATGTTTGGAACCGATTCCATTTTGTTGAGAGATTTGAAAAAGCACTATCTAAGGTTCTATACATCTGCCCTTTCTCAACGCATTTCTTTAGAGAAAGACTCCGTTTTTCTTTGGATGGTAAATATTTCTCAGAACATGGAGTGTGAATCCAACCCATGTTTGAGAGATATTGATGCAAGTTCTTCCCTTCTGAATCAGATAGATTCATATCTGAAAGTGAAAGACCATAAGTTCTTTCAAAATTGACTATTTGTTCCTCTGTTAGAGGTGTTGCAGAAATGTCTGCGATCAAGTAAATAGCTCTACGAACGAATGGCTCGGATCGAATTGGAAAATGGAAAGATTTGTACAAGTTATACGTTTCGTCACCACTTTGTGAAAAATCGTTAGGTATGAATATGTCAGATACCTGTGACTCGATTGGTGAAATAGCCTCTCTCTCCAAAAAGATATGTTTTTTTTTACCGACGCGCAAAGAAAATATTTTGTTGCGAATGAACAAGATAGTGAGGAATTGTCCATATGTAAGATCATAATTATTGATACGGGTCTTTTCCACATAAAAAGGGAAGCTTTTGTTACAATAGAACCAGAAGTGATTTGGATCATTCAAGAACCGAAGTCGATTTGCTTTATAAAAAGAAGATATCAATGAACTTCTATGAAATGGTTTCACGGGATTCAGCCAATTGTCTCGATCATGGAATATCGTTGAGAAATAGGAATCCGTGTTATCAAAGGATTTCCTGCGATTATTTCTAGTATGGTTTTTGAACAAAGATGGTCTATTGATCAAGACTTTCGGTCTTTGGGAAGTATCATGATCATCCTCATCCAATAAGAAGGGTTTCAATTTATTCAAATGAACGATTTGAACACCTATCGATTCTAACAACTGATTGCGGAGTTGATCATTCGGACCTTTCAATTCATAGATGCGGATCTCGGACCTATGAATGGGGATATTCCCGATACTCACAGAGAAAAGGGGAAGTGCCTTGGACAAAAAGAAACGAAGTGACTTGGACAAAAAGAGAAGTGACTTGGACAAAAAGAAACGAAGTGACTTAGACAAAACTTCTTTGTTGATAACCTCGGACCAATCAATCGAATATTGATTAATACGTAATCGATCGAACACTACTTGAAAACGGTTCTTCTGTTCTTGAAAACGGTTCTTCTGTTCTTGAAAACGGTTCTTCTGTTCTTGAAAACGGTTCTTCTGTTCAGAAACGAAATGTTCCTGGAAATTCTTGCTCCCATTGGACCATTTGTAGCTATATACATCAGGATCCCGATTCATGGATCTCTCGGTTCGAGAAATAAGAGGATCAAACCATTTCTTCTGACTCTTTTTCAAATTCGATAAATGTTGGTTGATCGTATATTTCATTATAGTTATATGATTCAGAGTATCATTTCCTATTTGATCCCTTTGAATTCCATATTCGAAGTTGCGATCGGATCTATTCATTAAAAAGAATCGATTAGATACATTTCTTATGTACCCATAGATCCTATATTGGATTTGAATCAGATTTCGGATCAATCTATATTGATTGACTGCCTCCATTATGTTGTTGCTAGCAAATACCGCTGTTTTTCGTTTTGGATCTTCCAAATCATTCCCGCAGTAGATCTGGACCGATTCTTTTCTGATCCTTCGATAAAAAGATTCATTCTCTTCATAAAAAAGAGGAGGTAGAACCAATAAAGATTTCTTTTTCGATTCATCTCTGGAGTTGAATACCTCATTCAAGAATTTTTTTTGATCCAACCCGCAGGAATCAATAGAAAAGGCAAATCCCCTATGATACACCAGATCCGGCTCGGTTATTGATAGAGTGAATAGATCTGCCATTTCTTGAAATCTCTCTTCTGATTCAAAATCGTGGTGTAACGTGTATCCCCTTTTGTTCCGGTCATGGAATAGATGAAATAAATCCAAAAATGGATTTTTGTTCAAGAATGAAATCTTATTGGAACTGTCCATATCCGGTTCATCCTTCGGAACCATATTACATCCCGGATCTGATGAAATAGGATGAATTGAGACGGTATTTTGTAAATACGTCATTATCTTGAATAGATCAACTATTTCTTTATTTTCCGATCTCCTGGAATGGACAAATTGTTTTTTATTCAAAAATTTCTGATCTCTAGTGGACCTCTCAATAGGATTCGAACCCAGATGAAGTTCTGACCATCTGTCAGAGAAAAAAGAACGAATTGATCTTGTAGGATTCCCAAGAAATTCTTCGATTTCTTCCGGAAGCAGATATCGATCTGATTCTATCTCTGTTCGTTCCGTTTGAAGAAAGGAAGGATCCCAAGGAATCGATCTTTCTTTTAGTTGCTGAATCTCTGTTTGATCGATCAATGTGGGATATTCTGAATCCTCATTTCTAATGGAATCGAAATGATCTATGGATTGATCAGAAGATCCTTTCAATTGGCTAGAATCCCTTACTTGAACGAAAATAGATCTTGTGGAATCATATTGAATATTTGACAATACATTCCGTACCTTGCTAAAAAACCGATCCTTGTTTACCATGTCTAACCAAATCAAATTCTCTCTCGATACGTTCCTCAAAAAATCCGATTCGTGCTGATTCTTCCCCCAACTAACGAAGAGATCTTGGCGGAATTGCCACATATGAAATTGAGCACAATTTTGCAAAGAAATACCCCACTTGTTTCTCGAGAAGAGATGGGAAACATGCTCAATATCATTTGATTGAATAGTTGCCTCAGCTCCTTGTTGTTTGAAGAAACCCTCCCCTTCAATTGGTCTTTTTTCGCGAAAAGCAGACATGAGATAACAAATCAAGTCTTTCCCTAAGATTTCGAATAGCTGTCCCGAATTCAAGTTGATTATGTTTCGCTTCTTCCTCGGAGAAAGACGATCAAACAATTCCCAATCATGGTCCTTGCGGATCGGATCATCCGTATAGGATAAAAACAGAAACTCCAGATATTTGCTATCTTTCTCTTTGAATGAGATCTCAATTCCAGCTACGGTTTCATTAGATATCTTACAACTAGAATCCCTCTTTTTTATGATCCGGTTCCTCCACCACCGCGAACTCCGGTTAGATTCAGGCATGATACACTTTTTCTTTATTGAGAGAACCCAAGTACTCTCTTGCGGATCCATGAAACAACTCTCAGAAATCTTTTTCCCTTTTGGAAGATACAGGAGCGAAACAATCAACCTATTGATATGGGAAGACCAAAAAGATTCTTCCAATGTCTCATCTCTGGGTACAATGGAACTCATAGGTATAGGAAAAAGCCCCATCAAATAGAGATTTTTTCTTTCGATCATCTTTCGATTGTTAATACGAGATATAAGGACCGCTACTACAAGCAGTACTACACCTTTGATCATGAAATATCGATTGCTTGTTGAACCCTGCGAATCACGTGAAAGTAGGATACTCCAAATTCGGGGGTCAAAGAGTTTCATAAAGCGTTCTTGATGGAAAAAAATGTGAGTGAAAGATCCCACTGAATTGAATTTGATCCATGAATCTAAGAAATAGTGAGAATTCTTAATCTCTCTCAATACATCTCTCAATTCGATGATCCAGGATTTGAACGGATGTCCTTTCATTTTGATACCCCCCTTACTTAATAGATTTACATCGGAATTTGGTTATTCACGATGTACGATGATTACTTACTATATGATTATGTATTATCTTACTATATGATAATTTATTTGTAAATGATTTATTTGTAAATGATAATTTATTTGTTATTTGTGTTAATGTACGACGATTTGTGTTAAGTTCAGATTTACATTGGAATTTGGTTATTCACGATGTACGATGATTTGTGTTAAGTTAAGCATCCATGGCTGAATGGTTAAAG